AGATACGGATCACCAAAACCACTTAAGTCATAACATAAAAATGGATTGTGCAAGAATCCATAGTTCGATTTTTTTTTGAAGGCACTTCTATTCATTAAACTGTCGAATTTTATGAATTCGGGCCAACTGAATCTAGTCAAAAAGAAAACCATAGTCTTTTTGTGGACTCAAGTGTTGAAATCAAACTTCGTTCTTGAAGCAATAAAAAGAAATAAAATAAATGAATTCCAATATTAATAAATAATGGGGCTTTTTTTTATTCCAGTAAAGTAGGAAGAAAAGAATAATAAGAAATAATAAAAAATGACACTTTGATTCTATATCATAGGAATGGAAATAGTCCTTTTTCTGATTGTTGTTACTTCAATAACAAGCAGTTTTGTTTTCAAATCAGATAAATCATTTTCTCTATGATTCATTGGAACAAAAAAAGGCCCGGCTAGGTACTGACCCGGCCAGGCCGTGGGAATAAAAAAGGTCCTTTCGGACGAAATCAAAGAGGTATTCTTTATTTTATATTGGAAATCTTTCTTTCGAGCCCTTACTTTATGGAATTGGAATTGCTGGTTATATATAATAATAATAAAGAGAGAAGAGATAAAGAAAGACTTTTTTCAATCCTTACTTTATGCGTAATGTAACATAGTAATTATCCTGTTTCAATTGGGAGAGATGGCTGAGTGGACTAAAGCGTCGGATTGCTAATCCGTTGTACGAGTTATTTGTACCGAGGGTTCGAATCCCTCTCTTTCCGTTTCCATTGATGACTTGAGATTTTATTTATCTTTCGAATTTATCGAACCCTTTTTCTTTTTTCATAGTTAAAGGTGTGGAACGTGGAACAGAGAAAATTCTAAGAAATTTTGAAAATAAAATAAAGCAAGGAAAACAAAAAACTCTTAGCCTATTTTTTATTCTTCACGTCCAGGATTACGTCCTGGATCATTAGATAGGAATCCGAAGATGAAGAGAGAAACAAAGAATATCACTACTGTGTAAACAAAGAGTTTGAGAGTAAGCATTACACAATCTCCAAGATCTTTTTTGGGGAAAAAAGAGAATAGATTCTCCATTTTTATACCACATATCCTATTTTGACACCAAGAAATGAAGTGGTTTCTAGAAATAGAAAAGAATTTTCAGAAATTCATTTGTAATAAAAGTCTTTCATTACCAAAAATTTTTTGAATACCCACAATTCAATATTGTGGGGGAACCTAATAGGGTCTTTCACTGGACAAGAAAAGGGGTCAGAATGAGGGAATGGGGTGATCCAGATTGCTATCCAAGAATTTCAATGTTTGAATGGAGGGTTCATACTGTAAGACTTATCTGATCTTATCAATTGTTAGAATTTTTTTTCTCGAATAAATCATGAATTTTTCTAGGACAGTATTAAAGATCTCATCGAAAACTTACAGCAGCTTGCCAAACAAAGGCTAAGAGAAAAAAGAGCACAGGTATGACTGGCATAACATCTACAATTGGATTTAAAAAAGCGTAGGCCTCGGGTAATTTGGCGAAGAAAAAACTACTCGAATAAAGGGCAGAATTAAGACAGATACCAATCAAACTAAAGATATTAAGCATAACAAAGATTTTTTTTTTGAGATAATTGCATTTTGATTGAGTTATTGATATAAGGGAAAAATGAAGAAAGTAAAGTAGACCAAAAAAACCTTCTCGTTCTTTGAACTCACCCAATCAAAAATCCTTCCAGTCTCAAAAGAGACTAGAAGAAATCATACTTTCATACAATACAATATCTTATATCTTAATTCAATTATATGTAATGATCAATAAATTCAATTGAATTCTATATCTACACGTGTCAAAATCCTATCAACAATCTAATCTATTCCATAGATATTTGGACTGGAATTGACGAACAACCAATACCAATATTAGTCTTTATTAGTGCAGAATACAAATCGAAATGGGGCGTGGCCAAGTGGTAAGGCAACGGGTTTTGGTCCCGTTATTCGGAGGTTCGAATCCTTCCGTCCCAGAGGATACCCTTTCTATTAGCCTATCAGAATAAAGGTTGCTTTTTTGAACAACTTCTGTTTAAAAGTGTAATATTGGATAGAATGTGATTCTTGTTTCTAATTTTTAATGATTCTTCTCTGAATCATATCTTTTTCATGAGTTCAAATGACACGCGGATGTAACTCAATCCATTTGTGATCCAGGTAAGATGGGAACATAGATCACAAGAGTTTGAATTAAAAAAAAAGTCGGACGGGTCTTTCATCGTATGCCCATCCCCTTCCTATTCATATTTAAGTTAATTACTTAAAAAAACGTACCCTATCCATTTGAATTTTCAATGAGGCATTCGAAATTGAAATACGAAAGAAAAGCCACTATATTCCCTATCTCTTATTCCCTATCCCTTAAACTAAAATGAGGTAGCCAATTATTAATTCTCTGTAGATTTCTTGAATTTTAAACAAGAGGGGTTTCGTGATACTAATTGAATTCAATCAACGGGATTACGTCTCTTACGACTGGGTTAGGGTAAAAAAAAAAATAGGAACAACGACTTAATCTGGACCTCTTAGTCTTTGTACCTAGACTAGCTCGTCTAGCATCCCATAAAAGAGGAGCCTTTTTTGATTTATGATTCATATTCATCATCCCCATAGAGGGGAGTAGATAGGACTTAAACAGCAATAGAAGATATCAATTTGAATATCTATGTCTATCCGAATCGCATTAATAATCAATTCCATATGTAACAGATGTATTTTCTTTGAACCTCATTTTTAGGTATTTTGTCTTTGGCTCTAATGAGAATGATTCGAAATCTATGTAACAATTGAGGCAGGGGGTGATTCAGACACTCTATTCACTTTATGGAAAGATTACAGAAAAATTACTGAACCGCAAGTCAAATACGTATAAAACGAAGAAATGCTTATATGTATGTATTGTTAGCATTCTAGTTCAGTGACAACGGTGTTTCTATTTTTGTGAAAAAGATTTATGATCCAAATATTTAAAATAGAATATCCATAATTTAATTACTTCCAGTGACAATTGGTCAGTTTCTCTGATAGATACAGAAATCCCCTATTCTTTCAATTCTTATTTTATCAATCAGATGAAAGAATAATGACCTAAATCTTCCCTTAGAGATAAGTCTTTTTTATCCACTCCACAAAAAAAGAAAGAAATTGGATTTGCTTTTCGATCTATCTATATGCTTTAAATCATTGATGATGGTTCAATTCCAAAAGAAACATGGATTTATCTCTCTTATGATGATCAAAATGCAGTACTTACTGTAAAACATTATTCAACTAATGATGTCGAAGTAGGAAATTTTTTCAATTAAATATTTTTAATGATTTCTTATGAGTCCTTGGTACTTGAAGACGTGTGAGATTGGTGAATCTATCCGATTGAGTCACTCAAAGATGCAGATTCAAAAAGAACTTATTTATTCGTGTTATTTATATTTGTGTTATTTATAAATAATCAAAAAAAAAAATGTTGCATTCATACGGGATTAAGTTGAATTCTTGCTGAGACTTCTTCAGAAAAATATCTACCCATCCAGATAGAAGGCAAAAAGTATGGATTACTGTGTACCGACTGAACCAATGACTACTCATGATTCCATAATTGAATCAATTACATACTGGTTCCAAACTAGAGGAATGTTATGGTAAAACTTCGTTTGAAACGATGTGGTAGAAAGCAACGTGCGACTTGAAAGACATGATCAGCTGTGGATTCTTACATCCACCATTTTCGATTATATAGGAATGAAAGTGCTCTTGGCTCGACATCCTTTGTTCTGTTCCACTAGAACCCCCCTTTGGGGTGTAATGTAAATAGTACATGATATGATGGAGCTCGAGTAGAAAGGATTGATTCATTTCTCAGGGGCAAGGATCTAGGGTTAGTGCCAATCAATAAGTTGGAATAACTTCGTAAGTATATCTTCAATATAGAAATCGAAAGAATCCAATTCGAGCAAGTTTCAAATCCAAAAGGAAATTTTGTTGGAATTGGTAAAATTCTTTTGATCAGATCAAAAGGGTAGCACGCGTGAATCAACTATTCTATGATTCTTTGATAGAAAGAAATAAAAAAAAAAGGTATGTTGCTGCCATTTTAAAACGAGTAAAGATCACCGAAGTAATGTCTAAACCCAATGATTCAAAGTAAAGATAAAGGATCCTGGAACAAGGAAATACCATTTTCAATTGTCTCAACAACTAGATCAGAATGAAGAATCCAAATGGATTCTAAACGAGACAAAAAAAGGGGGTTAGAGACTACTCAATAAATGAAATGCCTAAGGGTTTTCTTTGAGCTATTTGGGAGTTATCCAACTTGAGTTATGAGTACAAATGATTTTTTCTTTTTCGAGAAAGAAGAAAAAAAAGACTTAAATCATAGTCTAATTGATTTGATGATTTTATGGATCTATTTGACATTCGAATTCGATCCCTAGACATAACTTCGAATCATTTTTTCTCGAGCCGTACGAGGAGAAAACCTCTTATACGTTTCTAGGGGGGGGTATTGTTCATCTACATCTATCCCAATGAGCCGTCTATCGAATCGTTGCAATTGATGTTCGATCCCGAAGAGAAGGAAGAGATCTTCAGAAAGTGGGTTTTTATGATCCGATAAAGAATCAAACTTATTCAAATGTTCCTGCTATTCTATATTTCCTTGAAAAAGGCGCTCAACCTACAGGAACTGTTCATGATATTTCAAAGAAGGCGGAGGTTTTTACGGAACTTCGCCTTAATCAAACGAAATTCAATTAATGAAATATGAAATAAAAAAAAAGAGTGTGGGGATCACTCATATATAGCTTTGTATAACTTTTTCTCTATTATTCCCCTTTCTCTTGTTTTGTTATATTCATACTTCTTTATTATTTTATTGCTCCCATAGGATCCCCTCTTCTATAATGACAAAAATCTATTGTGTTGATAGAAGATGAATAAAAAAAAGATCAAGTGAATAGATGAAGA